AACTAGTAAAAGGCCTAGGGCGGGAAGCGATCTTAGAAACCAATCACGCTCCGGAAAAAAATCTCAATATCGTATTCGTTTAGAAGAAAAACAAAAATTGCGTTTTCATTATGGTCTTACAGAACGCCAATTACTTAAATATGTTCGTATCGCCGGAAAAGCCAAGGGGTCAACGGGTCAAGTTTTATTACAATTACTTGAAATGCGTTTGGATAACATCCTTTTTCGGTTGGGTATGGCTTTGACTATTCCTCAAGCGCGCCAATTAGTTAACCATGGACATATTTTAGTTAATGGTCGTATAGTTGATATACCAAGTTATCGCTGCAAACCCCGAGATATTATTACAGTGAAGGATGAACAAAACTCTAGAACTTTGGTTCAAAATCTTCTTGAGTCGTCTGCCCCCGAGGAATTGCCAAACCATCTGACTCTTCACACATTCCAATATGAAGGGTTAGTCAATCAAATAATAGATAGGAAATGCGTCGGTTTGAAAATAAATGAATTGCTTGTCGTAGAATATTACTCTCGCCAGACTTAAAAAACCTAAGTGAAGTAAAAAAAATCACTAAAAACAAGAGTTCGGACAACTCCCCTTTGCCCTCTTTTTTGATTAAAAAAAAAAGGCACAAGGTAAGGGATTTTGTCGGGGAATCTTTTTCCTATTCATGTATCAGAGATTTGATACATTGTGGTCAATCACGTAAGATTGGTTATTTAGTTGAAAGTACGGAAAGAGAGGGATTCGAACCCTCGGTAAACAAAAGTCTACATAACAGTTCCAATGTTACGCCTTCAACCACTCGGCCATCTCTCCGACATCAGGATTATTACTGAGTACCTGGGTGAATAGCGAGTTATTCATCGTTTTTTAGATTATGGTTAATAGATCCCTTTTTTTGACCCGAAAAATGGGAAGTAGATAGAATATTTTTTTATAAAAAACGAGTCCGCTTTTATGTTAGTTCGTACTATAAAATTCCTTTGTTTGTGAGAAAATTTTCTCACAAAAGAAAAGGTAAAGGAAATAAAAAGAGTTATAGAATGGATTACTACCTATGCCAAGATCGCGTATAAATGGAAATTTTATTGATAAAACCTTTACAATTGTAGCCGATATCTTATTACGAGTCATTCCGACAACTTCCGGAGAAAAAGAGGCATTTACTTATTACAGAGATGGTGCGATTTGATTATCATTATCATTTTTTTTTTTTTTTTTTTTTATTTCTCACCGATTTGGAATAGAAAAAAACGAGTATTGAAAAAAATCTACGCTTTTGAAGGTGAAGTTTATAATATAAAAAAGCAACCCCTTCTGTCATGTATCCACGATTAATGCAGCCTTAGATGCTTCAACTGTGAATTCTAGTATTGAGCAAAAGGTTTTTACCTACGGTTCCCGTATTACAGATCAATCCTACTAGACTAATACAATATACGAATAGGAGGCACAGGGGAAGAAGCACTACGCCGAGAAATCAACAACACGAAAACTTTCTTCAAAATGATTCCTTTTCTTTCTTCTTCTTTTTTGGGATTGGGACTAATTAAAATGGTTGGAACAATAAACATCCATCTCGTCCGTACTTTGGATACCCGTATAACCATTGAAGACTGTTGAAGTGACTCATTCCTGGAAATTTAGGGGCGTTGAGAACAAAGAAATTTTTAGAGTTTCCTTTTTTATTTTTATCTAGTATGAATCCACTTGGTAGTAAGAAAAGATCTTTTACAAGAAGGTTGGCTAGGTATTTCTTGTAAAAACATTAGCCCCGCTTAGTTCATAATGACATCAAATTTTTCCATATATTTATTATTTTCATTATGCACCTAAAGGAGGAGCCGTATGAGATGAAAATCTCACATACGGTTCTGAAACGGAGAATTCGTTAAAGCGAATGACGACCGTAACGGATGTCGGCTCAATCTGAAGGAAATTATGCGGAAGCATTACAGAATTATTATGAAGCTATGCGACTAGAAATTGACCCCTATGATCGAAGTTATATACTCTATAATATAGGCCTTATTCACACAAGTAATGGGGAACATACCAAAGCTTTAGAATATTATTTTCGGGCATTAGAACGAAACCCCTTTTTACCACAAGCTTTTAATAATATGGCTGTGATCTGTCATTACGTGCGACTATCTCCACTATAGAAAAAAAGAACGAACAACTAGTCAATGAAATACTAGAAACAAACAAAAAGGCTTTCTACATAAGCATCGTCCAAAACGATTTTTTATCAGCTGTAGCAAATAAATAAACTTCATGGATCGAAATATGAAGTGAAGACTAGATATGCCTAAATACTTTATTTCTATGGATAAAAAAAGATTGAATTGATAGAGGAAGCACCGTAAAGATCAATTGGAAAGGTTTTGGACCGATACAACAAGAACTGTTTATTTATATCATAATATGAGATAAATCTTAGGAATCTACTTATGTAATAGAGCGGATCCCCTAAGGTATTGAGCAGCGGTGTAG